AAATACATCATTATTGTATACTATTTTATATGTATGGCGCAACCCAATACTTTTTTGCAAGTTTCTAATCCCTTACTTTTAAATATCTAAATAATAAGAACTTCACTCTTGACAGTGATATATGTTGTAGTTGTATATCTAAATACTAGATGTTAAAATAGAAAATATGCGTAATTCCTCCATGAAAAGGTATATATAAAAATAAAAATAATAGGTATAGATATGATGAAATAAGAAACAACGGCTAATGTAATAAAAATAATGAATTAGAAATAGAGTTCAGGTTCGAATTCCATAGATAATTATTGATGGGATTGCCTATAAGGATAGCGAAATAAAGCACTTCCTCATGATTCTTATTTATCTATTTGATATTTCGAAAATGGGTTGCTTGAGCTTGAAAATGCACTTATTGAATGAGTAAACAATTGAATTGGGTTCCGTTGGATGGTACCGACGAAATGGAGTACTACCTCCCATTTTTTATTTCTTATTGAATTAACTGATCTACTTGCTATCGGACATTTATTTATTTATTTTTATTGGTTTGCAAAAAAAATTTGACATATAATACTTTATTATTAATTATTATGACAATCAATCCTACTACTTCTGGTCCTGGGGTTTCCACACTTGAAGAAAAAAACCTGGGGCGCATCGCTCAAATCATCGGCCCGGTACTGGATGTAGCCTTTCCGCCGGGCAAGATGCCTAATATTTACAACGCTTTGATAGTTAAAGGTCAAGATACAGTTGGCCAGCAAATTAATGTAACTTGCGAAGTACAGCAATTATTAGGAAATAATAGAGTTCGAGCTGTAGCTATGAGTGCTACGGATGGTCTGATGAGAGGAATGGAAGTGACTGACACGGGAGCTCCTCTAAGTGTTCCAGTTGGCGGGGCTACTCTAGGACGAATTTTCAACGTTCTTGGGGAGCCTGTTGATAATTTGGGTCCTATAGATACTCGCACAACATCTCCTATTCATAGATCTGCGCCTACTTTTATACAGTTAGATACCAAATTATCTATTTTTGAAACAGGGATCAAAGTAGTGGATCTTTTAGCTCCTTATCGCCGCGGAGGAAAAATAGGACTATTCGGGGGGGCTGGAGTGGGTAAAACAGTACTCATCATGGAATTGATCAACAACATTGCCAAAGCTCATGGGGGTGTATCTGTATTTGGCGGAGTAGGCGAACGTACTCGTGAGGGAAATGATCTTTACATGGAAATGAAAGAATCTGGAGTGATTAATGAACAAAATATTGCAGAATCCAAAGTAGCGCTAGTCTATGGTCAGATGAATGAACCGCCCGGGGCTCGTATGAGAGTTGGTTTGACGGCCCTAACCATGGCGGAATATTTCCGGGATGTTAATGAGCAAGATGTCCTTCTATTTATCGACAATATTTTTCGTTTCGTCCAAGCAGGATCCGAAGTATCCGCTTTATTAGGCAGAATGCCTTCTGCTGTAGGTTATCAACCTACTCTTAGTACAGAAATGGGTTCTTTGCAAGAAAGGATTACTTCTACCAAAGAGGGGTCCATAACTTCTATTCAAGCCGTTTATGTACCCGCGGACGATTTAACCGACCCTGCCCCTGCTACAACATTTGCGCATTTAGACGCGACTACCGTACTCTCAAGAGGACTGGCTGCAAAAGGCATCTATCCAGCAGTAGATCCTTTAGATTCAACGTCAACTATGCTACAACCTCGTATCGTCGGTGAGGAACATTATGAAACTGCGCAAAGAGTTAAGCAAACTTCACAACGTTACAAAGAACTTCAGGACATTATAGCTATCCTTGGGTTGGACGAATTATCCGAAGAGGATCGTTTAACCGTAGCAAGAGCACGAAAGATTGAGCGTTTCTTATCACAACCCTTCTTCGTAGCAGAAGTATTTACCGGGTCTCCAGGAAAATATGTTGGTCTCGCGGAAACGATTAGGGGGTTTCAGCTGATCCTTTCCGGAGAATTAGATGGTCTTCCGGAGCAGGCCTTTTATTTGGTAGGTAACATCGATGAAGCTACCGCGAAGGCTATTGATTTAGATGTGGAGAGCAAATTTAAGAAATGACCTTAAATCTATGTGTACTGACTCCTAATCGAATTGTTTGGGATTCAGAAGTGAAAGAAATCATTTTATCGACTAATAGTGGCCAAATAGGTGTATTACCAAATCACGCCCCTATTGCGACGGCTTTAGATATAGGTATTTTGAGAATACGTCTTAACGACCAATGGTTAACAATAGCTCTAATGGGCGGTTTCGCTAGAATAGGCAATAATGAAATAACCATTTTAGTAAATGATGCTGAGAGGGGTAGTGACATTGACCCGCAAGAAGCTCAGCAAACTCTTGAAATAGCTGAAGCTAACTTGAGTAATGCCGAAGGAAAGAGACAAACAATTGAGGCTAATTTAGCTCTCAGACGAGCTAGGACGCGAGTAGAGGCTATCGATGCAATTTCATAACTAGTTGTTGGTTCGTCCGAATAATAAAAATAAGTTCCGTTTATACACCATATTTGGATTATGTCGGTTGAATCCAATCGAGTGTAAGCAGATTCAGACGCAACGAAAAAATTAAATATTAAATAGAGTAGTGAGGCATGGAAAAGATACAAAATAAATAAAAAATGGAGGTGGGTAGAAATACTTATTAGATACCGCAGTCAGTGGTATCTAATAAGTGGTACCTACTATTGGATTTGAACCAATGACTCCCGCCGTATGAAAGCAATACTCTAACCACTGGGTTAAGTAGGTCATTTATCATCATAAAGAGAAACAAAAGGGACCCATTACATCGATAGATTATAGATGGAATCTTACTTCTAAGCAATACCCATCCTTGGCAGGAAACAGATCCGAGGGCTATCATGTCGGATCATGCAATATTCACCTTGACAAGAAATTATATACGGATTAAAATATTTATCACAAACACAAGGGCTATAGCTCAGTTAGGTAGAGCACCTCGTTTACACGCGCGCCAATGTTTTTTCAGAGGAGTCCATCATGCAATCAACAGAATTTATCTTAGTAAGAAATCGATGTCTTACTCCATGGATTCGAGGGAACCAGAGAACAATAGCCTGACAAAAAGAAAAGTTGGTTGGTCCAATTGAGGTGCCAATTTAGGCACCAACAAATAGAACCTATCATTGATTTAATAATTGATAAGGTGAATACCCAGTCTATTAAATGCTAGGCATAATGTGAGTATAAGGACCTCAAAAAAATCTCTTTTCGTCCTATGAACTTGAAGGTGTATGAAGTTTCATATTTGACGCTTTAGGCAGAGCGGTAGAGACTCCATTTAATTTAGGTTAATCTAGGCCGGATGCAGACCTACGTCAAGATAACTCCTTTTTGAAACACTTTGGTATTGCTACTGGACCAAAATAAGGAATCAGAGCACGCGGAGCCATCTCGTTATCTTTCTGTAAAGAAAAAAGATGGCGGACTCTCTGATATTTATATCAGTTGATGAAAGAGCCCAATGCAAAAAAATGCATGTTGGGTCTTTGAAACAGTTCGAATCATTTCGATAATAATAAGTTTGATCTGTTTTACCGAGAAAGTCTACGGTTCGAGTCCGTATAGCCCTAATTTTTAATTCATTTTTTTTTTTTTTTCGTTCGTTTAAAAATCACAGAAAAATTATTTTGATTTCCTCATTATTCTTTGTTGTTTGTCGCCGGCCAGCGCATTGTTTCAGAGAGTTCAATCCATTGGCGTTTGCGCCCCTTTCTATTTTTATGCATTGGGATTTGGTCGGTCAAATCGTCCGCTAATGCGCAATACGATTAAAAATATCTTCCTTCTATGGATCATTTACGCTGCGGCTGACTCTATCACCGTGCCCAGTTTGTGGGTTTGCTTTAAAATACTGCTTTTACTGACATTAACCCACGGGTGGGTCTTACTTTACCAGATTCTTAATTCTATTAAATTCTATTAACAAGTATTTCCGGGCATTTAGGACCTATTTTTAGTACTAAAGTTCGGGATTTTTAATGAGTCTTTCAAGACTTAGAGCCCTAATTGCATAATCCGATTTATATATATATATTTTTTGGGGGGCGGCTCAAGATAGTACAGGTCCAAAGTCTTTCGTTTGTTATATGCGAAGGCCCTCGGAATTCAACGCCGCATTGAATCCAATCTATGAAGTCTGGTACAGGGGGAGATAATAAAATCGGTCAATGCGCCCTGTTTCCATATATAATCAATAGAAGAAATAACCCTCTACCCGGATCTTAATGAAAAGAATATACCGCATTTTATTCATATGATGAATTTCATTCATATTCATTTTACATATTAAATTAAAAATATAAAATGAATTAAGAATAATATATAATTCTAATAATAATAGAGAGTTCTAAATCGAAATAAGAATAAATAAAAAAAGAATATAATAAATACAAATGATTCTCATTTTTTATTGAATGCCTTTTTTTTATTTAGAGAGACTCCGAGGCACGTTGAACGAGAGAGGGTTTTCTTTGTTTACGAGCATGATATGTCTATACCATATCGAAATAGAATCGAAAAGAAAATCGAAGTAAGTGTAAATAGTATTTTCTATTCAACGAATCTTGAAACGAGACATGACCCACAGCAAACAAAAAAACTAGGTAGTTCGACTAAATAGTTATGGATGAATTCACAATTCCAATTTGAATCAACTAATCTGGTCTATTTTCCCCATTCATAGGAGTGCATCTATGTTTCTGCTTCACGAATATGATATTTTCTGGGCATTTCTAATAATATCAAGTGTTATTCCTATTTTTGCATTTTTAATTTCCGGAGTTTTGTCCCCCCTCAGCGAAGGACCGGAGAAACTTTCGAGTTATGAATCAGGCATAGAACCAATGGGCGATGCTTGGTTACAATTCCGAATCCGTTATTATATGTTTGCTCTAGTTTTTGTTGTTTTTGATGTTGAAACTGTTTTTCTTTATCCATGGGCGATGAG